CAAGAAAAAATTACTAATAAAAAAAAAATTCACTTTATCTTTATTTCGACTATAAAAAAGTCACTTTATAATATTAGTAAGAAAAATTCACATATTTTTTGTGATTTATCCTACTTGTCACAAGCATATGTATTTTACAAATTATCACAAACCCAAGTTATTAATTTGTCTAAATTTAGATCTGTTCTTCAATATAACACAACGTCTTGCTTCCTTAAGACTAAAATAAAGGACTATTTTAAAACACTAGGAATATTTCATTCGGAATTAAAACATAAGAAACTTCAGAGTTATAGAATCAATCAATGGAAAAACTGGTTAAGATGGCATTATCAATACGATTTATCTCAGATTAGATGGTCTAGATTAATGCCAAAAAAATGGCGAACTAAGGTTAATCAAAGTTGTATGGCTCAAAATAAAAATAGAAACTTAAACAAATGGAATTCTTATGAAAAAGACCAATTAATTCATTACAAAAAAGAAAATGATTCGGAACTCTATTCATTATCAAACCAAAAAGATAATTTTAAAAAATGTTATAGATATGGTCTTTTAGCATATAAATCAATTAATTATGAAAATAAAAGTGACTCATTTTTTTCTAGATTACCCTTTCAAGTAAAGAAGAACTTAGAAATTTCGTATAATTCCAACACGTCCAAACACAACTTTGTTGATATGCCCGGCAATCTTCATATCAATAATTATCTAAGAAAGGTCAATATTCTAGATATAGAAAGAAATCTCGATAGAAAATATTTTGATTGGAAAATTATCCATTTTTCTCTTAGACAAAAAGGAGATATTGAAGCCTGGGTTAAGATCGATACCAACAGTAATCCAAATACTAAAATTGGTATTAATAATTATCAAATAATTGATAAAATTGAGAAAAAAGGGGTTTTTTATCTTACAACTCATCAAAATCCAGAAAAAACTAAAAAAAATTCGAAAAAAGTCTTTTTTGATTGGATGGGAATGAATGAAAAAATATTTAATCGTCCCATATTGAATCTGGAATTTTGGTTCTTCCCAGAATTTGTACTACTTTATAATGTCTATAAAATAAAACCGTGGATTATACCAAGCAAATTCCTTCTTTTTAATTTGAATACAAATGAAAATGTTATTCAAAATAAAAACCAAAAACAAAACTTTTTTCTACCATCAAATAAAAAAATAAAGAATCGAAGTCAAGAAACAAAAGAACCCCCAAGTCAAAGAGAGCGTGGATCAGATATAGAAAACAAAGGAAATCTGAGCCCTGTTTTTTCAAAACATCAAACCGATCTTGAAAAAGATTACGTGGAATCAGACACAAAAAAGGGTCAAAATAAAAAACAATACAAAAGCAACACGGAAGCAGAACTAGATTTGTTCTTGAAACGTTATTTGCTTTTTCAATTGAGATGGAACGATGCTTTGAATAAAAGAATGCTCGAAAATATCAAGGTATATTGTCTCCTGCTTCGACTGATAAATCCAACCAAAATTACTATATCGTCAATTCAAAGGAGAGAAATGAGTTTGGATATAATGCTGATTCAGGCAAATTTACCTCTTACAGACTTGATGAAGAAGGGGGTATTGATTATCGAACCTATTCGGTTGTCTGTAAAACATAATGGACAATTTATTATGTATCAAACCATAGGTATTTCATTGGTTCATAAAAGTAAACACCAAACTAATCAAAGATACCGAGAACAAAGATATGTTGATAAAAAGAATTTTGACGAATTCATTCTGCAACCTCAAACTCAAAGAATAAATACAGAAAAAACTCATTTTGATTTGCTTGTTCCTGAAAATATTTTATGGTCTAGACGTCGTAGAGAATTGAGAATTCGAAGTTTTTTTAATTCTTTGAATTGGAATGTCGTCGATAGAAATTCAGTATTTTGCAACGAAACCAATGTAAAAAACTGGAGTCAATTTTTGGGTGAACGGAAACCCCTTTATAAAGATAAAAATGAATTAATTAAATTTAAGTTCTTTCTTTGGCCTAATTATCGATTAGAAGATTTAGCTTGTATGAATCGTTATTGGTTTGATACCAATAATGGTAGCCGTTTCAGTATCTTAAGGATACATATGTATCCACGATTGAAAATTAATTGATAGTACTATATACCCTGTCTCGTATAGAGTATCTGAAAGCAAACAAATGCAAACATGCCTTGTTTTACATCTCATTCGAATCTAATTCGAGTAGACAATACTAAATCAATAAAATAAGGTATTGATTAGATCTAGAAATGAATCAACAGAATCTTCTTCATTTTAGGATTTTAGGTTTCAATTATTCGCTTTTGTGACTGAAAAAAACGTACCTACCACCTTTTTGGATTCCTATCTGAATCAAATTTCAAATTTGATTAATTTATTGGAATTGCTAAAATTAGAGGTTCATAAAGAAATTAAGTCTATATACCACGTTCAAATTACTGGCATTATTATTACTGATCAATAAAATTAGAAAAAATCCATATCTGTAAAATAAAGAAAGGGGAAATTCATTTATGGTAAAAAATTCTGTCATTTCAGTTATTTTTCAAGAAGAAAAGAAAGGATCTGTTGAATTTCAAGTATTCAATTTCACCAATAAGATACGGAGACTTACTTCACATTTAGAATTGCACAAAAAAGACTATTTATCTCAGAGAGGTTTGAAGAAAATTTTGGGAAAACGTCAACGACTGCTAGCTTATTTGGCAAAAAAAAATAGAGTACGTTATAAAGAATTAATTAATCAGTTGGAGATTCGAGAGACAAAAACTCGTTAATTTGATTAATTTGAAGAGTTATTTCATTTTCACTTATATGTTTCGATTAAATTTTGATGAACTTCTTTTCACTTTCAGTAATTCATGGAAGAATGAATCGTTAAAAAACTTATGACTGCACCAACTACAAGAAAAGACCTCATGATAGTCAATATGGGGCCTCAGCACCCATCAATGCACGGTGTTCTTCGACTCATCGTTACTCTAGATGGTGAAGATGTTGTCGACTGCGAACCAATATTGGGTTATTTACATAGAGGGATGGAGAAAATTGCGGAAAACCGAACAATTATACAATATTTGCCTTATGTAACACGTTGGGATTATTTAGCTACTATGTTCACAGAAGCAATAACCATAAATGGACCCGAACAATTAGGCAATATTCAAGTACCTAAAAGGGCTAGCTATATCAGAGTCATTATGTTGGAGTTGAGTCGGATAGCTTCTCATTTGTTATGGCTCGGTCCTTTTATGGCGGATATTGGTGCACAGACCCCTTTCTTCTATATTTTTCGAGAAAGAGAATTGATATATGACCTATTCGAAGCTGCCACCGGTATGCGAATGATGCATAATTATTTTCGTATTGGAGGAGTGGCTGCCGATCTACCCTATGGCTGGATAGATAAATGTTTGGATTTTTGCGATTATTTTTTAACAGGGGTTGCTGAGTATCAAAAACTTATTACCCGGAATCCAATTTTTTTAGAACGAGTTGAAGGCGTAGGCATTATTGGGAGAGACGAGGCAGTAAATTGGGGTTTATCGGGACCAATGCTACGAGCTTCCGGAATAGAATGGGATCTTCGTAAAGTTGATCATTATGAGTCTTACGACGAATTTGATTGGCAGGTTCAATGGCAACGAGAAGGGGATTCATTAGCTCGTTATTTAGTACGAATCGGTGAAATGACAGAATCCATAAAGATTATTCAACAGGCTCTGGAAGGAATTCCAGGAGGGCCTTACGAAAATTTAGAAATGCGACGTTTTGACAGATTAAAAGATCCTGAATGGAATGATTTTGAATATCGGTTTATTAGTAAAAAGCCTTCTCCAACTTTTGAATTGTCGAAACAAGAACTTTATGTGAGAGTTGAAGCCCCAAAAGGAGAATTGGGGATTTTTCTGATAGGAGACCAGAGCGTTTTTCCTTGGAGATGGAAAATTCGCCCACCAGGTTTTATCAATTTGCAAATTCTTCCTCAGTTAGTTAAAAGAATGAAATTGGCTGATATTATGACAATACTAGGTAGCATAGATATCATTATGGGAGAAGTTGATCGTTGAAATGATAATTGATACAACAGAAATAGAGACTATCAATTCTTTTTCCAAATTGGAATCCTTAAAAGAAGTCTATGGGATCATATGGATGCTTATCCCTATTGTGACTCTTGTATTAGGAATCACAATAGGTGTACTAGTAATTGTTTGGTTAGAAAGAGAAATATCTGCAGGAATACAACAACGTATCGGGCCTGAATATGCCGGCCCTTTAGGAATTCTTCAAGCTCTAGCAGATGGGACAAAACTACTTTTGAAAGAGAACCTTATTCCATCTACAGGAGATACTCGTTTATTCAGTATTGGACCATCCATAGCAGTAATATCTATCTTTCTAAGTTATTCAGTAATTCCTTTTGGTGATCACCTTGTTCTAGCCGATCTTAGTATTGGTGTTTTTTTTTGGATTGCCATTTCAAGTATTGCTCCCGTTGGACTTCTTATGTCGGGGTATGGATCAAATAATAAATATTCCTTTTTAGGTGGTCTACGGGCAGCTGCTCAATCAATTAGTTATGAAATACCATTAGCTCTATGTGTGTTATCAATATCTCTACGTGTGATTCGGTGAGACCTAAAATTTATCAAAATTCTTTTCTTTCTAGAAACAAGGATAAAAAGATTTGATTGACTATATATATTTTTATTTTTCTTCAGCATTTGAGTTGATGAACTAAACCAGATAGTTATATGAGTGAAAGAAAACGGCTTCTAAATTTGCAGTAAAAAAGTTGAGTCTCATTTCCTATGTACAAGAATCAAATGGTGAAAAAAGTAAACATAAGCAAGAGAGATTGTTTACCCCAAGATTCGTGAATTGTCATGATAGCTTGAAGCGGGTTCAAAAGACCAACTCTATGGAGTTTTTACTGTCTATTACCATAGATGGATTTCCACAACGGGAGGTTTTTGAAACAAAAA